TTACTGCGATGGTTGTTTTCTACAAATCACAGGGATATTGGAACTTTGTATTTATTGTTTGGAGTATGATCGGCTATAGTTGGAACGGCAATAAGAGTGATTATTCGAACTGAATTGGGACAAGTGGGAAGATTATTAGGAGATGATCATTTATATAATGTAATAGTTACTGCTCATGCGTTAGTAATGATTTTTTTTATAGTAATGCCTATTTTGATTGGAGGATTTGGAAATTGAATACTTCCTTTAATGTTAGGTGCTCCTGATATGGCTTTTCCTCGAATAAATAATTTGAGATTTTGATTACTTCCTCCTTCTTTAGTATTATTGGTTTTATCTTCATTGACTGATATTGGAGTAGGAGCTGGATGGACGATTTATCCTCCTTTGTCTTCTTTTGTTGGGCATTCTGGAGGTGGAATGGACTTTGCGATCTTTTCTTTGCATCTAGCTGGGGCCTCTTCAATCATGGGTTCTATCAATTTTATCACTACTGTAATTAATATACGACCTTTGGGAATAAGAATGGAGCGTGTTCCTTTATTTGTGTGATCTGTTGTTATTACTACAGTATTATTATTATTGTCTTTGCCTGTATTGGCTGGAGCTATTACAATATTGTTGTTTGATCGAAATTTCAATACTTCGTTTTTTGATCCTGCTGGAGGTGGAGATCCTGTTCTTTTTCAGCATTTATTTTGGTTTTTTGGGCATCCCGAGGTTTATATTTTGATTTTACCTGGATTTGGAATGGTTTCTCATATTATCAGAAGTTCTGTTGGTAAGCGGGAGCCTTTTGGATCATTGGGAATGATTTATGCGATGGTAAGAATTGGAGGAATGGGATTTGTAGTTTGAGCTCATCACATGTTTTCTGTTGGAATAGATGTGGATACTCGTGCTTATTTTACTGCTGCGACTATAGTTATTGCGGTTCCTACTGGAATTAAGGTTTTTAGATGAATAGCTACACTTTATGGATCATTTTTCAAATTAGATGTACCTTTGATGTGATGTGTGGGATTTGTATTTTTGTTTACTTTGGGTGGTTTAACTGGAGTGGTTTTAGCTAATTCTTCTTTAGATATTGTGTTACATGATACATATTATGTTGTTGCGCATTTTCATTATGTTCTTAGAATAGGAGCAGTATTTGCAATTATGGGGGGATTAGCTTATTGATTTCCTTTATTTTTTGGAGTTGTTATAAATCCAAAGTGAATGAAATTACAGTTTATTGCTATATTTATTGGAGTCAATTTGACATTTTTTCCTCAACATTTTTTGGGATTAAATGGGATACCTCGTCGTTATTCTGATTATCCGGATTTTTTTTATATATGGAATTTTGTTTCATCTTTAGGATCTTTGATGTCATTGGTGGCAGTAATTTTTTTGGTAATTTTAGTGTGAGAAGCTTTAGTTTCTAAAAGAGTAATTGTAACTGAATATTATGTGAATGGATCTTTAGAATGACAACATGACATTCCTCCAATAGAACATACTTATGGACAAATAGTATATGTAAATCGTTAGATGCCTGTGTGAGGTTCTTTATATTTTCAGAATGCTAGATCTCCAGTAATGGAACAATTAATTTTTTTTCATGATCATGTTATAGTAATTTTGATTATTATTACAGTTTTGGTAGGATATATGTTAATAAAGTCTATATTAATATTGGGTTTTAACCGTTGAATAAGACAGGGGCAGGAGTTGGAAAGAGTATGAACAGTATTACCAGGGGTTTTTTTGTTAGTAATTGCTTTTCCGTCTTTAAGGTTATTGTATATAATGGAGGAGATAGATGATCCAGAATTAACATTGAAATCAACTGGACGGCAGTGATACTGGGTGTATGAGTATGCTGACTTAGGAATTAAAATATATGAATCTTATATAATTCCTGATTCTGAAATTAATAGATTTCGTTTGGTAGAGGTCGATAATTCTTTAGTAGTTCCCAGAAATACAGGAGTTCGGATAATTATTAGATCTGGTGATGTAATTCATTCTTGAACTATTCCTGCTTTAGGGGTAAGGGCGGATGGAATTCCTGGTCGTTTAAATCAGGTTTTGTTTATATGTAAGCGTCCTGGTATTTATATCGGTCAATGTTCTGAAATTTGTGGCGCTAACCATAGATTTATGCCTATTGTTATAGAAGTTGTAAGAAAAAAGGATTTTTTAAAGGAATGGTTTTAGAAAAGTGGCCGAATAGGTGTTAGTCTCTTAAATTAATTATGAGTAGGGAAGTTGAATAATATTAACTTGTCAGGTTAAAGGATGAAAATGCCTCAAATAGGGCCTATAATGTGATTGATTTTTCCTTTGATTATGATATTTATATTAATATTGAGGATGGGTACTTTGGATAGAGAAATAAATGTGAATTTAGAGAAGAAAAATGGGGATGCTTATTTTCAAAAGTTAATGGTATGATAATAAGTTTATTTTCTGTTTTTGATCCTGTATCTTATTTTGGAATTTCTTTGAATTGAGTTGTTATATTTTTTGTAATTATTATAATTCCTATAAGATATTATTTGGTTGGTGGATTTACTAGAGGGTTGTGATTAAATTTTAGAGGTGCTTTGTCAAATATATACAAGGATGTGTCATTTCCTAATTTTAGGGGGTTAGTAATAATTAGATCTACCCTGTTTTTTTTTATCAGAATTATAAATGTGATTGGTTTATTTCCTTTCATTTTTACTGCTTCTGGTCATGTAATTGTAACGTTATCTATAGGTTTGATTTTATGATTAATAAGAATGAGGATAGGATGAATTAAAGATTTTAGGAAAAGATCTGCGCATTTAGTTCCGGAGGGAGCTCCATTGATTTTATCTCCTTTTATAGTAATAATTGAATTTGTAAGACATATGATTCGTCCATTAACTTTATCGGTTCGGTTGGCTGCAAATATAATAGCTGGCCATTTAATTTTAGGTTTAATTGCTTCTGTTAGATTATATTCTTTTTCTTCTTTTTGGATGTCAGTGGTTGCCCAAAGAGTAATATTGATATTAGAATGGGCTGTATGTTTTATTCAGGCTTTTGTTTTTAGAGTATTAGTAATGTTATATGCTTTGGATTATTATTAGTTGACGAAATTATATCATCCGTTTCATTTAGTTTCCATAAGACCATGACCGTTATATATGGGGATCGGAGTAATAGGAATGGTTATAGGATTAGCAAAAATAATGTTTTTTTCTATATATAGTCTGGTAATATTATCATTTATCTTATTTATTGTAATTATATATGTTTGGTGACGAGATGTAGTTCGGGAAGGAACTTTCGAGGGAAGACATACGGGATATGTGATAAAGGGGTTGGTGGTAGGAATAATTTTATTCATTGTGTCCGAGGTTTTGTTTTTTGCTTCTTTTTTTTGGACTTTTTTTCATTCAAGCCTTGTTCCAATGTTAGAGTTGGGAGGCCGCTGGCCTCCCGAAGGCGTGGAGCCTTTCAATCCTTTTCAAGTTCCGTTGCTTAACACAGTGATTTTATTATCTTCTGGGGTAAGAGTAACTTGGGCACATCATTGTCTTCTCTCTGGAGAAATAAATAAGGCGGTGGATTCATTGATGATTACTTGAGGATTAGGATTATATTTTCTTTTGCTTCAGTATTTTGAGTATTTTACAGCATCTTTTAGAATTAGAGATTCTGTTTTTGGATCTATTTTTTTTATGGCTACTGGTTTTCATGGATTTCATGTAATTGTAGGATCGTTGTTTTTGGTGGTGGTGTGGATTCGGGTAATTCTTGGTCATTTTTCTAGAAAACATCATTTTGGATTTGAGGCTGCTGCTTGATATTGGCATTTTGTAGATGTAGTGTGATTGTTTTTGTTTTCAGTTGTATATTGGTGAGGAGGATGAAAGAGAAGTATTTAGTACAAGTGATTTCCAATCATTAAGAGGAATATTTTAATAGTGATGATTTTAGAAATTGTGATTTTGGTATTTATTGTTTATTTACTGTTTTTATTTGTTTCTATGAGGTCTGACAAGAATGATAATATACTGTCTAGATATGAGTGTGGATTTGACTCAGTAATGGGAGCTCGTTTAAGATTTTCTTATCGTTTTTTTTTAATTTCTATTTTGTTTTTGGTTTTTGATGTGGAAATTACGTTGTTGGTTCCTTTACCTTATGTAGAAATGGAAATGTGGCAGGTTTATGGGTTGTGATGATTTATAATAGTTTTATTTTTTGGCCTTTTGTATGAATATTTTAATGGGGTATTGGAATGAATTGAGGTAGAGAATAATTAAGTCTTAAACTTAATGCAATTTTCTGCCATATTGGAGCTTTGAGCGTTTCAGTGTTAATGAAGAGAATGGGGTTTTTGTTAGATAATTTGCAATTATTTATAATGAATGTTCATAAAAGGAGAGTAAAGTATGGGGCTGCTAACTTCATTAGAGTTAATAACTGCAGATAGGTGCTAGGCGGTATGATTTCGGCTCATAATATGGAGATTAAAGTAGGTTACATCATTTTTTCGTAATGAAGATGGTTAGGTTTTCTTTATCTTCAGTAAATTGCTTTATTTAAGCTACTCAGAAATGAGATGAGTAAGGTTGGGATAAAAATTAGTATGACTAAGGAGCATAAGGAGAAGTATAATAAGAAGTCTGGTGATTTTGATAATTTGTTAATAATAACAAAAGATCCTTTTGCGGATGATAATTCGATTCATGATTTATCTAAGGTTGTGCTATTTTGTCCTAGGTGAGAAATGGAAATTGTTGGATATGAGGATAAAAAGTTTAGAAATCATAAGGAGGATGAAATTTCTCCTGTTTTATAATAAAGCTTACTTTTGAAGGATAATAATATTCCTAAGAGGAATCCTAAAACAATAATTATGGGAATTAAAATTTTTAGATGGTTTGGTATAGAAATAAATTGTGAATGAAAAATTATTCATGATAGTATGGAACCTAAAATAATTGATAATGGAATTATTAGAATAATTGGGAATATAATAAAGTAATCGAATGAGAAGGTTCTGTCTTTAGAAGATTTTGATGTAAATTTTGTTGAAAAAGAAAGAAGACGTAGGGAATAAGATGCGGTTAATCCAATGGAAAGGATTGAGGAAATTAAAATAAATACATTTATGTTATTTGCTAGAAGTATTTCTAGAATTGTGTCTTTGGAATAAAATCCTGATAAGAATGGTATTCCTATTAGGGATATGTTAGTAATGTTAAATCTTGTAATTAGTGATGGAGACCAATTTGAATTGAATCCTTGGGATCGAATATCTTGATATGATGATGAATGAATTAGGGTTCCTGCGCATAGAAACATTGTGCTTTTAAAAAGGGCATGGGTAATAAGATGGAAAAATGCTAGTAAGGGAAGATTAATTGAAATGGCAAATATGATTATAGCTATTTGACTAAGTGTTCTTAAAGCAATAATTTTTTTGAAGTCTTGCTCTCAGTTGGCTGAAATTCCTGAAAATAGTATAGTTATAGAAGCGATAATGAGGATAATTGAGTTTGAAGGAGGAATAGGATGTGGGAGGATTCGGATTAATAAAAATGTTCCGGCGGTAACTAGGGTTGATGAATGAACTAATGCGGAAATGGGGGTTGGTGCGGCTATAGCGGCTGGTAATCATGCTCTAAATGGGAGTTGGGCTCTTTTGGTTATTGCTGCAATGGTTAATAGGATGATAGTAACTATTGAAAACTCTTTAGATAGGTGTATGTCTAGAATATTGTTTGAAAGAGAGATTCCGATTGCAAAGATAATAAGGATATCTCCGATGCGGTTAGATAAAATTGTAATTGCTCCTGATTTCTTGGCTTTTCTATTTATATAAAAGATTACTAGAATATATGATGATAAGCCTAATCCATCTCATCCTAGCATAATAAAGAAAATATTGTTTCTGAAAATTAAAATAACTATGGATAGGATAAAGAGAATGAGAATGATGGAGAAACGTTTGTGATCTTTATTTCTAATGTAAGATTTTCTGAATATAATAATTATTGAAGAAATAAAAAGGACGGTTGCTGAAAATAGGAGGGATATTCAGTCTAGAATAAATCCGATTGAAAATTCATAAGATGTAAATATTTGAATTGGAAAGTAAATTTGAATTATAATGTCGTTAAATATTAGGAGCATTCTGATAATAATTATAATAATTGATGTAATTAATGTTTGTTGTATTAAAATAAGAATTAGGAATTTTTAACTCCACAAGTTAATGTTTAAAAACTTTTGAGTTAGAATAGTATTATAAAGTTTTCTGTTTTTGTAGAAATTAGAATGATTGGAATAGCGTGAAGTGAAAGTCTTAAGAAGATTTTGTGTGGAGGATTGTGTGTAGGTAGGTGTGAATGAGAAATGTTATGGGAAATGTTTGCATATAATACTACCGAAAAAGTAGCCGTAAATATGATGGCTAGAAATAGAATAATTAAATTGAGAATGTCTAAGTGGGATAGTCTGGAGATAATTATGGTTTCTCTAATTATATTAAATGAAGGAGGGGCTGAGAAGTTGATGGCTAAAAAGATAAATAATCAAAGGGTAATGTTAGGAAATAGAATGATTAGTCTTTTAAATACTATAATGTTTCGTGAATGGGTTTGGTTGTATAGAATTGTTACTAAAAAGAATAATCTAGATGAAGATAGGCCGTGTGCAATTATTATTAAGATGGCGGATGAAATTCCAATTGGTTTAAGAGATGAAATAGCTGCAATTACTAGACCTATATGTGCTACTGAAGAATAAGCGATTAAGGCTTTGATATCTTTTTGTCGAATACAATTGAGTCTTGTGAAGATAGCTCCTGAAATTCCGATTGAAATTAGGAGAAATTTAATTGAATAAAAATTTAATAGAAGAGTAGGAATGATTCGAATTATGCCGTACCCTCCAAGTTTAAGGAGGATAGCTGCTAAAATTATTCTTCCTTCTAGTGGAGCTTCCACGTGTGCTTTGGGTAATCATAAGTGTATAAAGAATATTGGTAATTTTACTAGAAAAGCTAGTAAAAATACTAATGGATAATTGAAGTTTGGAAGTGTAGAATTGATAAATGGAAAAGATGAAAAATTGGAGTATCAAAGTAAACCGATTAATAATGGTAAGGATCCGAAAATTGTATACAAAAGAAGGTAAATTCCTGCTTGTAAACGTTCAGGAGATTTTCTTTCTATTGTAATAATGAGAAGAGTAGGAATTAGAACTGTTTCGAATATAATATAGAATAAAATGGTGTTGGATGCTGAAAAACAAATTAATAAAGTCGCGCAGATACAGGAAATAAATGGAAATGTGGTTTTTGGATTAAAGGATGATAATATAATTAAAATAAATGAAATCAATGTTAAGATGATTATGGAAAAGGATAATATATCATAGAAAAAGAATCTAAATGAGGATAAAATTTGGGTAAATGAAAATATTAAAATGAATGTTGTAAAGATGATTGATGATAAAGTTAGGACTGATAGAAAGTCAAATTTTATAAAAAGTATAAACATTATTGGAATAATGATTTTTATCAAAAGATAAAATAAATAGGTGAAATGGTGAGGATGAGTGATGATGGCGTGAGGATGCTACAAGTATTCTTAATCCAAGGGCTCTCCCTCTTACCATAATTGTTAGGAAAAATATTAGGGAAAATAGGGAAATAGTGGATGTGCATGTTGATAAAGAAATAAAACATGAAATTAATAAAAGTTCTAAACTTAAAAGTATTTGAATAATTGAGTTTCGAAATCATAATATTCTGATTAATCTTGAAAATATAACTGCTTTAATGATGAGGAAATTTTTACATCCAAAGTAAATGTTTTTAAACTATTTGGTTGAAAATAATTGTTTTAATGAGATTGATTTTTATAATTAGAACTCATCCTATAAGATTGGTTATGGCTATAATAGTAATTGTATTAATATATTCTTTGGAAATATATTGAGGTTCTGGAACTTTTTTATATAGAATGGTTTTGATATTGGTTATTTTAAGTGGGGTTATGGTAATTTTTACATATATAGCTAGAATAAATCCTAATGAGAAGTTTGAATTTTTTTTTGTGGGGATAATAATTATATTATTATTTTCTTTTTATTGAGGAAATGAATGAAAAATCATAGTTACTTTTGAGATATTAGATATATGAAATAGAAGAATTATAGTAGTAAATGAATATTTAGTGAGTTTTTTGTTGGTAATTATATTTATAACAATTTGAATTAGAGGATGGTGGTATGGGCCATTGCGGGTGTAGGTGAAAAAGGTTGTTCGAAAAAGTGAGAGGGTTTTGGAAGTAATTTCTAATTTTTTGGTTGATTTACCTTCCCCATCTTCTTTGAGATATATGTGAAATTTTGGCTCATTGTTGGGCGTGTTTTTGTTGTTTCAGATTGTTACTGGATTGTTTTTAGCTATTCATTTTACTGGAGATGTAAATATTTCTTTTTTTTCGGTAATTCACATTATACGGGATATTAGATGGGGTTGGATAATTCGTGTATTACATTCAAATGGGGCTAGATTGTTTTTTTTGTTGTTGTATTTTCATATTGGACGGGGGTTGTATTATGGATCTTATCGTTTAGAAAAAACTTGAATGAGAGGGGTAAGAATTTTTTTGTTGAGAATAATTACTGCTTTTTTGGGCTATGTGTTACCTTGAGGACAAATATCTTTTTGAGCAGCTACTGTAATTACTAATTTGTTGTCAGCTGTTCCGTATATCGGAATTATATTAGTTGAGTGGGTTTGGGGAGGATTTGCTGTAGGAAATCCGACTCTTACTCGATTTTTTTCTTTTCATTTTATTTTGCCTTTTGTTATTTTGGGATTGGTAATTGTTCATTTGATGTTTCTTCATGAAACAGGATCAAGAAATCCTTTAGGATTAATAATAGATGTTGATAAGATTAGATTTCATCCATATTATATTTCTAGGGATGTTGTTGGTGCTGTATTAGCTTTTATGTTTTTGTTTTTATTAAGAATAAGATACCCCTTTGTTTTTATGGATAGAGAAAATTTTATTCCTTCGAATCCTTTGGTAACTCCGGTTCATATTCAACCTGAGTGGTATTTTTTGTTTGCGTATGCTATTTTGCGTTCAATTCCTAGAAAGATTGGAGGTGTTGTTGCTTTAATAATATCTGTTTTGATATTGTATTTTATTCCAATTTTTTATAATCAGAGGTTTAAAACTATATGCTTTTATTGATTAGGACGGTTTTCTTTTTGATTGTTTGTAATCATTTGATTGGTGTTAACTTGGATTGGAGCTCGGGAAGTGGAAAGACCTTACATTGAAATTGGAAAGCTAGCTAGATTTTTTTATTTTGTGTTTTTTTTTGTGATGTGAATAATAATGAGGGTTCAGGATAGAATTATAGATTGGTTTTAAAAATTTCTATTTTGAAAGTAGAATATAAGGATTGTCCTTTGAAAGTGATTAATTAGTTTAAGTAGAAACATAAATTTTGTAAATTTAAAGTCCTAAGAATGATGAAAAGAATGCAATTAATACATATGAAATGGATATTGGGAGGAAAATTTTTCAGTTAAGAATTATAAGGAGATCATATCGGAATCGAGGAAATGTTCCTCGGATTCATAGGAAAAAGAATGCGGTTATTAAAATTAGAGAGATAGACAAAATTTTGTTGGAGTTCCCTATAAATATAATGGCGGTAATAATTCTTAAGGAAATTATTCTTAAATATTCAGCTAAAAAGATTATGGCGAAAAGTCCTCTGGCGTATTCAACGTTAAATCCTGAGACTAGCTCTGATTCTCCTTCTGCAAAATCAAATGGAGCTCGGTTTGTTTCTGCGATACAGGTAATTATCCAAATTGTAAATGCTAATAATGATAATAAAATAATAGGAAAGATTGATTGAAATTCTAAAAATTTAGTAAGATTATATGATTTTAAAAATACTGTAATAGAAATGATGATAAGGAATAGAGAAACTTCGTAGGAGATTATTTGTGCGACAGAGCGAATTGATCCTAAGTAACAATATTTTGAGTTAGAAGCTCAGCCAATAAGAATAATGGAATAAACTCTTGCTCTAGAAATGATAAAAAAGGCTAAAATTCTAAAGTTGGAATCTAACAGGCCTTGATTAGCAAATGGAATGAATGGCCAAATTGATAAAGCAAAAATAAATGAAATTGCGGGTGAAATAGCTATAAGAAACTTGTTTGCTGTCTCTGTAACAATTAGTGCTTTTGAAAATAATTTGATGGCATCTCTGAAGGGTTGAAAAATTCCTAGAAATCCCACTTTGTTTGGCCCTTTTCGGATTTGAATATAACCTAGGATTTTTCGTTCTAAAACTGTATAGAATGCTACTCTAATGAGAGAGGAAATTAAAATTAGTAAGAGATTAATGATAAAAATAAGGGGTTGATAGATTCTAATTCTATTGCAATGATCTGCCAAAAAGGTAGCAAATGGCTCTAAAAATGGTCCTTTCGTACTGAAATTTAGTGAAAAGAGATAGAAACCGACCTGGCTTACGCCGGTCTGAACTCAAATCATGTAAATAATTAAAAGTCGAACAGACTTTCTATGCTTAGAGGCTGCTCCAAGGAGAATTTTAATTCAACATCGAGGTCACAATCTTACTTTTGGATAAGGTCTCTAGAAGTAAATTATGCTGTTATCCCTACGGTAACTTAATAATTCATAATTAAGGATTAGATGAAAATGAATAAAAAGATAAAGTTTTTTGCCGCCCCAGCTAAACTTAAAGTAAAGTTCGATAGGGTCTTGTCGTCCCCTTTAGTTATGAAAGTCTTTTTACTTTCATGAAAAGTTAAATAAGTCATTTTAATAAAGAAAGTCTCGTGTTGGACCATTCATTCTATCCTGTAATTAGCAGGCAAATCATTATGCTACCTTAGCACTATTCGCGGCTATTTAAGAAATCATTGAGCAGGTCTTACTAAATTTGAAGCATTTAGAAATGTTTTTGGTAAACAGTCAGAGTCTTAGGGCCGAGTTCATAAAAGTAAGCTAGAAAAGATAATTGGTGATTTAAGGAAAATAATATATTATTTATTTACTAATGGTTTCATTATAGCTTTTACAAAATGAATCCTCTTTGGAAAAAAATCAAAATATAGAAAATTAGTTTGGTAACTTTTTGGACACTATTAATCCTGATTTTGTTATAAATAAAGATGATATTTTTTTAAAAAGGTTTGTTCTAAGAAAAGTATATGTTCTGAAAACGAACAAGAGGAATCAGATATCAAGAGGAGCGGAAGGTATTTCACCTCTAAAACTTATTTTTCTTTGTTTTGAAACACAAAGTACAAAATGTTTTAGATCTCTTCTTTTCGGAAGGGTTGAATGAACATAATTTTTTGAAATCCCCTGATACAAAAGGTAAATTTTTTTCCTAAAGAAATTGTAAGATTTCCTTTTCAGTGGTTTAAAAATACAAAAATAGATTTAATGAAAATTATTTTTTTAGTTAAATAGATTAGGAAAGGAAAGTTTGATACTTTTCAGTGTAAGTGAATTGCTATTAGCTTTTTTCTTCCCTTAATGCACTTTCCAGTACATTAACTTTGTTACGACTTACCTCATCTTTGGACGAGGGTGACGGGCGATATGTACACCTTTTTAGCTTTTTCATAAAAAATTATTAATGATTTATTACTATTAAATCCTTAGTTCTTAAATGTTTGGAAGGAAGAATGTAAATAAAGAGTATTAGTAACTCGGCTCCCTTTTTCATTGGTTTTATCTCGACCTGACGTGAAAAGTTTTTTTATTGTGAAATGGAGTTTTATCGATTTCTTTAGACGGCGATATAAAGGCTTTGAGAAAAAGATAAATTTAACGGGGATTATCGGATTAAGATACGAGTTCCTCTAATAAGATGTAAGGCCGCCAAAGGGCATGGGTTTTCATAATTTGTAATTTCCTTGTAATTCTAAAATAAAAGGGTATCTAATCCTTGTTTTTAGCTTAGGTTTAATTAGAAAAATTGTTTAAAGTTTTAAGATTTTTTCATTTTACTGACTAGAAATTAATTGAATAATATTTTTTTTTCTAAATTTAAAAAGATAATGAACTATTTGTATAACCGCAGTTGCTGGCACAAATTTAACTAGATTTAGAGGAGTTCGTTTCTTTGTAAGATTAAGAATAATTAAAAGGTCCAAGAAATGGATCCTCTTCTCTTAAAAATATTTTTGGGACTGTCCTGTATCAGATTTCTGCATCAATCTATCAAATTGATCCCTTTCAGGTTTTAAGAAGGATGTTTTCATCTTTTTGTGGCCCAAAACCACGCGTGGGGTGTCACTTCTAAGAAAAAATTAATATAAAATTTTTGTGCAAAATTTCCGTCCCACTTTTTAAAGATATAATCGTAAAATTCGACGAGAGAAGGAGTCGAATTGCTATTTAACACAGATAGATGTATAATCATATAGGGCAGTATAATTAAAACCTCCCCCTCATGCTCTTGCCTCCGTCTCTCAATGACGAGAGGGACGGAGGCAGGGGGGGAGCATAATTGGGGGAGGTTGAGGTAATTGAATTAGAAATTATGAAAATAATAATTAATAGTATAATATTATTAAGTAGAGACATTACTATATTTGCATTAAGCAATTCGTAAGGGAATTTATATATCGATATATGGGAATTGCTAATATAACATATATAGGATCGTTGAAAGATAAAGATGAATAATTGAGAAAAAATTTAATAAGTAAGCTAATAAAAAGCTAATGGGTTCATACCTCATAAATGGAAAATGATAGCTCCGGCTATTTTTGTTTTTGCTATTGTGTATTTAATTAGATTTATAGTAGTTTTTAGATTCGATGAATGATTTTTAGTTTGAGTAGGAATAGAAATAAATATATTTAGATTTATTAGAATAGTTTTTAGGAAAGATAGATGGTCTAGATTGGAATCTTTATTTAAATATTTTTTTATTCAAGGGTTATCTTCTGGGACTTTTTTAGTAATAATATATATGGGATTAGGTTTGGAATACCCTTTAATAATAAAAATAGCTGCTGGACCTTTTTTTTTTTGATTTCCTAGTGTAATGATAGGGATCGGGTGAGTAGAGTGTTTTTTGCTTATAACATTTCAGAAATTGATTCCTTTATTTTTAATGAGAAGAATAGTTAGAGTTTTATTTATATTTTGGGGAGTAGTTGGAATAATAATTGGAGTTGTGGGTTCATATGGGCAGCAGATAATTAAGTGCTTAATAGCATATTCTTCTGTCAATCATATTGGTTGAATTATGTTATGCTTTGTAATGGAGGAAAATTTGTGAATGTTTTATTATATTTTATATGTGATAGTGGTTGGGATACTGATTTTATACTTGTATGATAAGAGAATTGAAAACTTATCTGGAATGAAGTGGGTTGATATGATGATTTTTTTTGTGTTGGTTATGAGAATAGGAGGAATTCCTCCTATACTTGGATTTGTAATAAAGTGAGTAGTATTAGAGAAGATGGTTGAAATAAGAATTGTTATTTCTTTTATTATGGTTTTTTCTTCTTTAGTTATGATTTATATTTATATGCGGATAATCTATGAGGGAATGATGGATGGGGGAATTTGGATAAGATGGGAAAGGATAAATTTGTATAAATTGGGAGGATTAGGTTGAATAAGATTAATTGGAACTTTTTTTGTTCCTTTTATTGTATGGAGATTTTTATAAGAAAAGTAAGATAATTATTCTAGTAACTTTCAAGGTTAAAAGTGGAAAATGAAGGTTTACAGCCTTCCATCATTATGATTTTTTAAGTGGAATTTAAGTATTTGCAATACTTCATTTTTATAAATTAT